TATAAGTGATGGAAAAGAAAGAATATCCTTTACGTATCCGACCAGTTTGTCAACTTTTTTGGAACTGATACAAGGAAAGATCTCTTTGTTCATAACACAAAAATTATCCTCTGATGAATTGTATAATCATTGGAATTACAAGAATCAAGAAAAAAAAAAAAATCTAAGTAATGAATTTATAAATAGAGTCCAAGCTCTCGATAAAGGATATCTTGCTGCGAAAACACTGGAAAAAAGGACTAGATTGTGTAATGATAAAACGAAAAAAGAGTACTTACCCCAAACATATGATCCCTTATTGAGCGGACCCTACCGCGGAAAAGGAAAAATGCAGTTTGTTTTCTCATCCTCAATTAAAATTTTCCGAACAAATTTTAGAAAAAGCTTTTGGATAAATAAAATTCATCTTATTCTTCTTATTACTAATTATGAAGAAAAGGGACTATTCTTTTTCCCAAATCACAACCAAGAAAAAATTGATTTCGAAAATAAAAGAAAATTTTTCGAATTGTTATTTGATACAGTTATAGCGAATCCCAAAAAGAAAACAAGTATAAAAAATTCGACTGGACTAAAAGAAATACGTAAAAAAATTCCTCGATGGTCATACAAATTAATTGACGAGTTGGAACAAGAAGAGGGCAGGGATGATGAAGAAAACCTGGCGGAAGATCATGAAATTCGTTCACGAAAAGCCAAACTTCTAATTATTTTTGGTGATAATATAATGATTTTAAATAATAATCAACAAAATAATCATACTTACAATAATACCAAGGATACAAGGAATTCTGACCCAATATACATAGACGAAGTAACTTTCATACGTTATTCACAACACTCGGACTTTCGTCGAGACATAATAAAAGGATCCATGCGAGCACAAAGACGTAAAATACCTATTTTTGAACTGTTTCAAGCAAATGTGCATTCTCCAATTTTTTTGTACAGAATAAAAAAATATCTTTTTTTGTCTTTTGATATTTTTCAACTGATGAAAACAATGTTTATAAATTGTATGTGTAAAAACACAGAATTTAAAATTTTTGATTTTACTTATAAAAAAACAAAAGAAAATAAGAAAAAAGAAGAGGACAAAAGAAAAGAAAACAAAAGAAAAGACAACAAAAGAGAGGATAAAGCACGAATAAAAATCGCTGAAACCTGGGATACAATTTATTTGGCTCAAGTAATAAGAGGTTGTGCTTTAGTAACTCAATCGATTCTTAGAAAATATATTCTATTACCCTCATTAATAATAACTAAAAATATCATTCGTATATTATTTTTTCAAACTCCCGAATGGTCCGACGATTTAAAGGATTGGGGTAGAGAGATGCATGTTAAATGTACCTATAATGGAGTTCAGATCTCAGAAAAAAAATTTCCGAAAAATTGGTTAACAAGTGGGATTCAAATAAAAATCCTATTTCCTTTTCGTTTAAAACCTTGGCACAGATCTAAGTTAAAATTACCTTATACGTATAAAGGTAAAGATAAAAAAAAAAATAAAGTACAAGAAAAGGATTTTTGTTTTTTAACAGTTTGGGGAATGGAAGCGGAATTTCCTTTTGGTTCTCCCCAAAAACGGCTTTCAATTTTTAAACCCATCTTTAAAAAACTTGAAAAAAAAATTAGAAAGATAACACAAAATGGTTTTCGAGTTATAACAATTTTAGAAGAAAGAACAAAATTTTTTCAAAATTTATCAAAAGAAAAAAACTATTGGTTCATCAAAAACATTTTTTTTCGACAAAAAACAATAAAGAAACTTTCAAAATCAAAAATAAATCAAAATTTTTTATCGGAATTTAGAGAAGTAGATGAATTAAATGAAAAAAAAAAAAAAAAAGATTCGATAATCAATAACAATTATCGTACGGTTTCGAAATTGTCCACTACAATTCGACCTATGCCGTGTACAAATTATTCACTGATAGAAAAAAAAATGAAAGATCTTTCAGTTAGAAGAAAGATAATTCTAAATCAAATAGAAGAAATTACAAAACAAATAGAAGAAATTACAAAAGAAAAGAACAAAAAAAATAGAACTTCAGAAAAAACTATTAGTCTTAAAAAAATAAAAAGAAGTTCTAATGTTAAAAAAATCAACTCATTAAACAAAATTTCATACATATTAAAAATAAAAAATGCTCGATTATCACGTAAATTTGACTTTTTTATAAAAATTTTGATTGAAAATATATACATAGATATCTTTTTAAGTATCATTAATATTGCAACGCTCAATGCACAGCTTTTTCTTGAATCAATAAAAAAGATTATTACTAAATACATTTCCAATAATGAATCAAATAAAAAAAAAATCGATAAAACTAAAACAAATCAAAATAAATTTCACTTTATTTCGATTATAAAAAAGTCAAGAGATATTGATGTTATTAATAAGAATTCAAAGATTTTTTGTGATATATCTTTCTTATCACAAGCCTATGTATTTTACAAACTATCACAAACAAAAATTCTTAACTTATATAAATTAAGATCGATCTTTGAATACCATAACCTTTTTCTTAAGAATGAAATAAAAGATTATTTTAGAGACCAAGGATTATTTAATTCGGAATTAAAAGAAAAAAATTTGATAAATTCTTTTTCTTTAATGAATCAATGGAAAAACTGGTTAAGAAGTCATTATCAATATAAATATGATTTATCTCAGCTTAGATGGTCTAGATTAATACCAGAAAAATGTCGAAATAGAATCTATCAACACCATATGGTTGAAAAAAAAAAATTAAGCAAATGGAATTTACATGAACAAGACCAATTAATTCATTATGACAAAAAATTTGAGGTAAACTTATTTGCGAATCAAAAGCAAAAGAAGAATTTTAAAAAACACGCTAAATATAGTCTTTTATCATATAAATCTATTAATTATGAAAAAAAGACGGACTTTTATATTTATGAATCACCAACTAATAAAGAAACGATTCTTTATAATTCCAACACAAATAAAAGAAAATTATTTGACATCTTAGAAGGTATTCCTATGACTAATTATCTAGCGGAAAATGATATTATCGATATCGAGAAAAGCCCAGACCGAAAATATTTTGATTGGCGACTTATCCATTTTTGTCTTAGAAAGAGTGTCAATATTGAGTCCTGGATCGATACCGGAAGCAAAGATAAAAAAAACACTAAGACTCCAACTAATAAATATCAAATAATTGCTAAAATGGATAAGAAAAATATTTATTTTCTTCCAATTTATCAAGATCAAGAAATTAATGCATCTAACCAAACCCCCTTTTTTTTTGATTGGATGGGAATGAATGAAGAAATACAAAATAGTCTCATATTGAATTTTGAAGTTTGGTTCTTTCGAAAATTTGTGATACTTTACAACACATATAAGAAAAAACCATGGACAATACCGATTCAATTTCTTCTTTTAAATTTTCATAGAAATAAAAATATTAGTAAAAATAAGAAAATCAACGGGAATAAAAAAGGCGACCTTCTTATATCTATATTATCGAATAAAAACAAAATTATTGAATTAGAGAATCGAAATCATGAAGAAAAAGATATTGACGACGATTATATGGGATTAGATATGACAAAACATATAAATAAAAAGCAAAACAAAAGTCATACAGAAGTAGAGCTTGATTTCTTCCTAAAAGAGTATTTATGTTTTCAATTAAGATGGAATGTTTCTTTAAATCAAAAAATAATTGATAATATCAAAACATATTGTTTCCTGCTTAGACTGACAAATCCACGAGAAATTATTATATCGGCTATTCCAAGTAAAGAACTAAATCTGAATATTCTGATGGTTGAGAAAGATGTAACTCTTACAGAATTGATGAAAAAGAGAATATTGATTATCGAACCTGTTCGTCTGTCGATAAAAACTGATGGACAATTTCTTTTGTATCAAATGGTGGGTATCTTATTAGTTCATAATAACAAAGAAACAATTAATAAAAAATATAGAGAAAAATTCTATGTTGATAAAAATAAAAAGACTTTTACCGATGAAAGACATTCCAAGATAATTGTAAATAGAGAAAAAAATAATTATGATTTACTTGTTCCTGAAAATATTTTATCCCCTAAACGTCGTAGAGAATTAAGAATTCGAATTTCTTTCAATTTTAAAAATAAAAACGATATTCATATAAATCCAGAAATTTTCAATGGTAATAACATAAAAAAAGGCAGTCCCGTTTTGGAGAAAACCAAACATTTTTGGAGAGAAAAAAATAAACTAATTAAATTGAAATTTTTTCTTTGGCCCAATTTTCGATTAGAGGATTTAGCTTGTATGAATCGCTATTGGTTCGATACTAATAATGGCAGTCGGTTCAGTATGGTAAGAATATATATATATCCACGGTTGAAATTTTAATAAGGGCGAATTTTTCATATATATATTATATATCATAGCTTATTTGGTATAGTATATGAAAAGAAGAAGATAGCCGCCTTATTCTTTTATCCTCCATATTCCATTCGGGTACATAGAATTCAATCATCTATCAATTAGATCTAGAAATGAATCAATGGAATTTTTTTTTAGGTAGAATTTTTTTATTCTTTGTAAGCGACGAAATAGACAATCCTTAAAAATTTTTATTGATTAATTCCAAATTCTGTCAAATATAATTTTGAATTACTAACAAAATAAAGATTTTTGTGTATACAAAATTAAGATGAACTGACATTATTTATTAATAGAATACATTTATTAATTTTTTATTATTACTGATCAATAAAAAATATCTTAAATTTAAAACTAAAAAAAGGGGGGAGTCCTTGTTTTATGGTAAAAAATTCATTCATTTCAGTTATTTCACAAAAAGAAAAAGACGAAAACAAGGGATCTGCTGAATTTCAAATAGTAAGTTTCACAAATAAGATACGAAGACTTACTTCACATTTGGAATTGCATAGAAAAGACTATTTATCTCAGAGAGGTTTGCAGAAAATTTTAGGAAAACGCCAACGACTGTTGGCTTATTTAGAAAAAAAAAATAAAGTACGTTATAAAGAATTAATTAGTCAGTTGGATATTCGGAAGTTAAAAGGAAGTTAAAAACTCATTAATTTCTTAATTTGAAGAGTTTTGTTGAATTATTTGATTTATTAGATCTTGAGATGAACTTCTTTTTGTTTTCAGTAACTCGTGGAATGGATCGAGGAAACTCCTATGAATATACCAGCTAAACGAAAAGACCTTATGATAGTGAATATGGGTCCCCACCACCCATCGATGCACGGTGTTCTTCGACTCATCGTTACTCTAGACGGTGAGGATGTTATTGATTGTGAACCAATATTAGGTTATTTACACAGAGGAATGGAAAAAATTGCAGAAAATCGAACAATTATACAATATTTGCCCTATGTAACACGATGGGATTATTTGGCTACTATGTTCACAGAAGCAATAACAGTAAATGGTCCAGAACTTTTAGGAAATATTCAAGTGCCAAAAAGGGCTGGATATATCAGAGTAATTATGTTGGAATTAAGTCGTATAGCTTCTCATTTGTTATGGCTTGGGCCTTTTATGGCAGATATTGGTACACAGACTCCTTTCTTCTATATTTTTAGAGAGAGAGAGTTAATATATGATTTATTTGAAGCTGCCACTGGTATGAGAATGATGCATAATTATTTTCGTATCGGGGGGGTAGGGGCTGATCTACCTCATGGTTGGATAGATAAATGTTTGGATTTTTGCGATTATTTTTTAACAGGAGTTGCTGAATATCAAAAACTTATTACGCGAAATCCTATTTTTTTAGAACGAGTTGAAGGAGTAGGTATTGTTGGTGCGGAGGAAGCAATAAATTGGGGGTTATCGGGACCAATGCTACGAGCTTCCGGAGTACAATGGGATCTTCGTAAAGTTGATCGTTATGAGTCTTACGACGAATTTGATTGGGAAGTCCAGTGGCAAAAAGAAGGAGATTCATTAGCTCGTTATTTAGTCCGAATTGGTGAAATGCTGGAATCTATAAAAATTATTCAACAGGCTCTTGAAGGAATTCCAGGGGGGCCCTATGAGAATTTAGAAACCCGACGCTTTGATAGAGAAAAGGATCCGGAATGGAACGATTTCGAATATCGATTCATTAGTAAAAAAACTTCTCCTACTTTTGAATTAACGAAACAAGAACTTTATGTCAGAGTGGAAGCTCCAAAAGGAGAATTGGGAATTTTTCTGATAGGGGATCAGAGCGGGTTTCCTTGGAGATGGAAAATTCGACCACCGGGTTTTATCAATTTGCAAATTCTTCCTGAATTAGTTAAAAGAATGAAATTGGCTGATATTATGACAATACTAGGTAGTATAGATATCATTATGGGAGAAGTTGATCGTTGAAATGATAATTGATACAACAGAAGTACAAGCTATCCATTCTTTTGCTAGCTTAGAATCCTTAAACGATGTCTATGGAATTATATGGGAGTTTGCTCCTATTTTGACTCTTGTATCGGGAATCACGATAAGCATACTAGTAATTGTATGGTTAGAAAGAGAAATATCCGCAGGGATACAACAACGCATCGGACCCGAATATGCAGGTCCTTTAGGAGTTCTTCAAGCTCTATCGGATGGGACAAAACTACTTTTCAAAGAGAATCTTTTTACATCTAGGGGGGATACTCATTTATTCAGTATTGGACCATCTATAGCAGTCATATCAACTCTCTTAAGCTATTCAGTAATTCCTTTTGGCTATCACTTTGTTTTAACCGATCTAAATATTGGGGTTTTTATATGGATTGCCATTTCAAGTATTGCTCCCATTGGACTTCTTATGTCAGGATATGGATCAAATAATAAATATTCCTTTTTAGGTGGTCTACGAGCTGCTGCTCAATCGATTAGTTATGAAATACCTTTAACTATTTGTGTGTTAGCCATATCTCTACGTGCGACTCGTTGAAACATAAATTTCTCGCTATTCTTTTTAGGAATAAAGTGAAATGAATTGAATAGATATCTTCATTTTTTATTCATCAATTTGGTTCATGAACTAAATTGGATAGTTATATGAGTGAAAAAAAACAACTTCGAAATTTGCAGTAAAAAAATTGATACTCATTTCCTAGGTACAAGAATAAAAAGGAAAAAAGAAATAAACATAAAAAAAGAAGACCGTTTGCCCCGAGATTGGTTGATTAGTCATCCTAACTTGAAGCGGGCTCAAAAAATCAACTTTATGGAGTTTTCACTATTATTTTATTTATAGGTATTCTCCATTAGGTATTACCCTAATGCTAACAGGTGATTGAGCAAAAATGAGTGGATGGTTAGGAACACGAAGATACACAAAGGATTAGTAATAGAGATTTTAAAAATTAGCGAAAAGTATATTAATCGGGGCTTTAAGTTCGTAGAAATGATCAGGCAGTGCTCCCCATGATTCCAATTCAGAGTATGCTCCTACCCAACAATTAAAGAACTGACTATCCGGAACGAAATAATCCTTTCCTTTTTTTTAACCCCCTTGTCGTTTCGTTTTTTCAGAAAGAAGAATAAGAACGAAAAAAAAGAATCGAATTACAATAAGAAAAATCCATTTTTTTTATTCTTTTCTCCTATATGTATATTCATAGAGATAGAATTCGTGTCATAATTCGGAATATTCTCGTAATAGAAAATGATAGGTTGAAATATCTATTTGGTATTTTAACAAGGAATTTTACAAAGAGTATTTTATTGAAGGATTAAAGGTATTACTCAAGAAAGAAAAATTGAAATTATTAAAGGATGAGATCAATTCCGAAGTAATTTTTTATTTTTAGTATTTTAACAGATAGAATTTCATTGCTCGAATTTTGGAACGTCGATAGATTTTATTTTGATCCGCTATATTCTACAAATATAGCAAAATAAATAATACAATCGATCTGGTCCTTAAATTTATTTCTGGACTTCGAGGAGCCGTATGAGGTAAGAATCTCATGTATGGTTCTGGAATAGCGATGAGAACAGTGATGTTATCACCGACTATGATTATCTAACAGTTCAAGTACAGTTGATATAGTTGAGGCACAAGCAAAATCTGGTTTTTGGGGGTGGAATTTGTGGCGTCAACCGATAGGATTTTTTATTTTTTTTATTTCTTCTCTAGCAGAATGTGAAAGATTACCTTTTGATTTGCCAGAAGCAGAAGAAGAATTAGTAGCAGGTTATCAAACGGAATATTCGGGTATTAAATTTGGTTTATTTTATATTGCTTCCTATTTAAACTTATTAGTTTCTTCATTATTTGTAACAGTTCTTTACTTGGGCGGTTGGAATATCTGTATTCCGTATATATTTGTTCATGAGTTTTTTGAAATAAATAACATAAGCGGAGTCGTTGGACCAACAATTGGTATCTTTATTACATTGGTTAAAACTTATTTGTTTTTGTTCATTCCTATCACCACAAGATGGACTTTACCTAGACTACGAATGGACCAACTTTTAAATCTTGGATGGAAATTTCTTTTACCAATTTCCCTCGGTAATCTATTATTAACAACCTCTTTCCAACTCCTTTCACTATAAAAGAAAAGGATAATAAAAAAATAAAATTAGAAAAATTCTAATATTAATTAAATAAAACTCTAAGAAAATAATATTATGATTTGTCTTCAACTCAAACAAGAGAAAAAAAAAAAATTATTCATAAAAATTTACGCTATGTTTCCCATGGTAACTGGGTTCATGAATTATGGGCAACAAACCATACGAGCCGCAAGGTACATTGGTCAAAGTTTCATGATTACCTTATCCCATGCAAATCGTTTACCTGTAACTATTCAATATCCTTATGAAAAATTAATCACATCGGAGCGTTTCCGCGGTCGAATCCATTTCGAATTTGATAAATGCATTGCTTGTGAAGTATGTGTTCGTGTATGCCCTATAGATCTGCCTGTTGTTGATTGGAAATTGGAAACTGACATTCGAAAGAAACGGTTGCTTAATTACAGTATTGATTTCGGAATCTGTATATTTTGCGGCAACTGTGTTGAGTATTGTCCAACAAATTGTTTATCAATGACGGAAGAATATGAGCTTTCTACTTATGATCGTCATGAATTGAATTATAATCAAATTGCTTTGGGTCGTTTACCAATATCAGTAGTTGACGATTATACGATTCAAACAATTTTTAATTCAACTAAAAAAAAATGGATAAACCACTTTGATTGATTTTAAAATACAATTATTAAACTGAAAGTTCTGTTTTGGTCTAAAAGTATGGAAGGGGGTTTCTTTCATTTTCTTGGTCAATGACTACAAAAATAAAAATTCGAAATTCAAACTATTACTATTGATTTGATTGATGAGAAAATTGCATGGAAACTAAATTTGGATTGACAATCTATTAAGATATCTATAATTCTATCCAAAATTCTTTCGAGAATAAAATTTGAATGCCTCTTTCAAGAAATTCAAGAAAGAAGTAAATTAGTTCAATAGTTGTACATATAGTAATTATTTAGACCCCCTCGAATTTAAAATTAAGAAGCCTATAATAAAAAATAATAAAAAATAATAAAAAAATAATATAAAATATAAAAAAGTTTTTCCTGGTCAAGTCAATAGTCAATAAGGTCATGAAGAAACAATTCCATTTTTTTATTTCTTATTTTACGTGCAATGGATTTACCTGGACTAATACATGATTTTCTTTTAGTCTTTCTGGGATTAGGTCTTATATTAGGAGGTTTAGGGGTAGTATTATTTACCAACCCAATTTATTCTGCCTTTTCATTAGGATTCATTCTTGTTTGTATATCTTTAGTTTATATTTTATCAAACTCTCATTTTGTAGCTGCTGCACAGCTCCTTATTTATGTGGGAGCTATAAATGTTTTAATTATATTTGCCGTAATGTTCATGAATGGTTCAGAATATTACAAAGATTGGAATCTTTGGACTGTTGGAAATGGGGTTACTTCCTTAGTTTGTACAAGTATTTTTGTTTCACTAATTACTATTATTCCAGATACGTCATGGTACGGAATTATTTGGACTACAACAACAAATCAGATTATAGAACAAGATTTGATAAGTAATGGTCAACAAATTGGAATTTATTTAGCAACAGATTTTTTTCTTCCATTTGAATTCATTTCAATAATTCTTTTAGTTGCTTTGATAGGTGCGATTGCTGTGGCTCGTCAGTAAGAAATTTTTCGAATTAATAATCGAAATCAAAATTAAAACTGTTTTCTATGTTATCACATCTCTTTTCCTTCAATTTTATTTATTTTATTTAAAGATTATTTATGTATAAATGTATAATGTATAAAGTCTTTTATTTGATCTATTATCCATATATTTATTTGTTCGGTACTTATGATATTCTTAATTCAAATCAATCTCAGGTGGAATTGTTGTTCATATTGAAATGAATCAAAATTGAAAAATTGATAAGGAGTTGGGCAATGATGCTCGAGCATGTACTTATTTTGAGTGCCTGTTTATTTTCTATCGGTATCTATGGATTAATCACGAGTCGAAATATGGTTAGAGCCCTTATGTGTCTTGAACTTATACTGAATGCTGTTAATATAAATTTCGTAACATTTTCTGATTTTTTTGATAGTCGCCAACTAAAAGGAAATATTTTTTCAATTTTTGTTATAGCTATCGCAGCCGCTGAAGTAGCTATTGGACCGGCTATTGTTTCGTCAATTTATCGTAACAGAAAATCCACCTGTATCAATCAATCGAATTTGTTGAATAAGTAGTATTAATTGTTATAGAATATAATTTTCATATTCATTAATTTGAGTTGGTATGTATGATATCTAAGTTGTCTGATCATGTTTGTGAAAACGTAAGAAATTAAAGTATCTTGGCTCTATCTCAGAAGTTGATCCAGAATTGATAAAATTTCTGGTAAATCATTGATTCGTCTGGTTTCTAAATATATGCTGATTCATTTAGAAATTTCCTAGATTGAAACTTTATGATGTTAAAAAAATTTTTAATCCAATGTCACATTCAGTAAAAATTTATGATACATGTATAGGGTGTACTCAATGCGTCCGAGCCTGTCCCACGGATGTATTAGAAATGATACCTTGGGATGGGTGTAAATCCAAGCAAATTGCTTCCGCTCCAAGAACAGAGGATTGTGTCGGTTGTAAAAGATGTGAATCCGCTTGTCCAACAGATTTCTTGAGTGTTCGAGTTTATTTATGGCATGAAACAACTCGAAGCATGGGTCTAGCTTATTGATAGTTTTCAGAAAAACCCACTTGAATACATTTGCTTTTTTGTTTACCGACAACAACCCGTACTCGAAAAAATGTTTTCTAGCACGGGTTTTTCCAGTCTAAGCGTATCTTGTCTTTACCACGAATTCTTTTCCTTGGTTAACAATATTTGTAGTTTTACCGATAGCGGCGGGTTTATTAATTTTCTTTTTCCCTCATAGAGGAAATAAGGTAATTAGGTGGTATACTTTATATATATGTATATTAGATCTCCTTTTAATAACTTATGCGTTCTTTTATTATTTTCAATTTGAGGACCCATTAATCCAATTAGCAGAAGATTATAAATGGATCCCGTTTTTTGATTTGTACTGGAGATTGGGAATAAATGGATTTTCTTTAGGACCTATTTTACTGACAGGATTTATCACCACTTTAGCGACTTTAGCGGCTTGGCCGATTACTCGGGATTCCCGATTATTCCATTTTCTGATATTGGCAATGTATAGTGCTCAAATAGGATTATTTTCATCTCAAGATCTTTTACTTTTTTTTATCATGTGGGAGTTAGAATTAATTCCCGTATATCTACTTCTTTCCATGTGGGGGGTAAAGAAACGTCTGTATTCAGCTACAAAGTTTATTTTGTATACTGCAGGCGGTTCGGTTTTTTTATTAATGGGAGCTTTAGGTATCGCTTTATATGGTTCTAATGAACCAACATTCAATTTTGAAACATCAGCCAATCAATCATATCCTGTGGGACTAGAAATATTTTTCTATATTGGATTTCTTATTGCTTTTGCTGTCAAATCACCGATTATACCCTTACATACATGGTTACCAGACACTCATGGGGAAGCACATTACAGTACTTGTATGCTTCTAGCCGGAATCCTATTAAAAATGGGGGCGTATGGATTGATTCGAATCAATATGGAATTATTACCTCATGCTCATTCTATCTTCTCCCCCTGGTTGATAATAATAGGCGTAATGCAAATAATCTATGCAGCTTCAACATCTCCTGGTCAACGAAATTTAAAAAAAAGAATAGCCTATTCTTCTGTATCTCATATGGGTTTCATAATTATAGGAATTTGCTCTATAAGTGATATGGGACTCAATGGAGCTATTTTACAAATTATATCCCATGGATTTATTGGTGCTGCACTCTTTTTCTTGGCAGGAACTGGTTATGATAGAATACGTCGTCTTTATCTTGACGAAATGGGCGGAATGGCTCCCCTAATGCCAAAACTATTCACGACCTTCAGTATTTTATCACTAGCTTCCCTTGCATTACCGGGCATGAGTGGTTTTTTTGCAGAATTGATAGTCTTTTTTGGACTAATTAGTGGCACAAAATACCTTTTAACGACAAAAATATTAATTACTATCGTAATGGCAGTTGGAATGATATTAACTCCTATTTATTTATTATCTATGTTACGACAGATGTTCTATGGATACAAACTGTTTAATGCTCCAAACTCTTATTTTTTTGATTCTGGACCTCGGGAATTATTTGTTTCGATCTCTATACTTCTGCCTGTAATAAGTATTGGTATTTATCCGGATTTCGTTTTCTCATTATCAATTGACAGAGTCGAAGCTATTCTATCTAATTATTTTTATAGATAGTTTTTATAACAAAAAGAAATCCTATGATTTTTGATTTTCAAAAATTTTAAATTCTTAGCAATAAAAAAACTTCTTTTTTACTCTCTTAAATCTTGAATTTTAATTAACAAAAAAATGAATTCTAAGCAAAAATTTTTGGCATTTATGAGAACTTTTTGAATCACCATACTAGTTGATTCAAAAAGTTCTCAACAGCTTACCTGAAGCTTTTTTTTTGTCTCTATGTTTTGCTGTCCTATAGAGTTGCATTCGTTAAACCCTTTCTTCAATTGGTAATTGTTAATGTAAATGAACCATAACTATGTAGTCCTATTCCTAATAAATTAACTCCAAAATAGCATATCCAAATTATAAGAAAACCGCTAGAAGCGACAATTGCCGAATTTAAACCCTCCAAATTTTTAGTTGTTCGAGTATGAAAAAAAATCGCGAATATGGTCCATGTAATAAACGCCCAAGTTTCCTTTGGGTCCCAATTCCAATATGATCCCCATGCTTCATTAGCCCAGACTGCTCCCGAAAGAATACCTATAGTTAAAAAAATAAATCCTATACTTATAATCCGATAACTCCAGTCATCTAATTGTTGAATCAATTGAAACCTATAATAATTCCGAGACGAAAGAAAGTAAATATTTCTTAAAACATTTTTTCTGTCCTTTATATATTGTATCTCATTAAAGTAAAAGAAATCGGTTAATAAATTATTGCTTTTATCAAAAATTCTTATGATTTTTTGAAATCTGATGACTAGAAATGCTACTGATAATAATGATCCACACAAAAGAGCTGCATAGCCCAATATCATCATACTTACGTGCATCATTAACCACTGGGATTGAAGAGCGGGCACTAACATTTCCGATTGATGCATGCCTTTTAAAAGACCTGAAGTGGCAAACCCTTGAGTAAAAAGAGTACTTGGCGAGGTTATTGCGCTTAAATAATTTTTATATTTTTTAAAATACGGAATTATATGAATAACAGAAAATGCCCATGAAAGAAAGATTAATGATTCATATAAATCACTTAATGGTAAATGTCCACCAAAAAACCAACGAGTAACTAATAATCCTGTTATACAGAAAAAAGTAGTTATCATGCCCTTTTCTGACGAATCATAGAGTTCTACGAATTCATCGACCAATAAGGTTATCAAATGAATTGTAATTACAATTGACACGACGGAAAAAGATATATGAGTTAATATATGCTCTAAAGCCGAAACTATCATAAAATAAAAAATAAAATAAACAAAGTTACGGGGGTTCCTCTTTTCGTATATAGAATTGAAATTAGGAAGTAAAGTCATTATAGGATATATTGTATCCTTTTGAAAATTACAGGATCTAATGCCGCTACTCGGACTCGAACCGAGATGCTCTAGCACTGCTTCCTAAGAGCAGCGTGTCTACCAATTTCACCATAGCGGCTTGCTTGAAATTATAATAATCAATTTTTATTTAATCGTCGAGCTTTGAGGCAATACTTTACTTTATTACGAAATATTCAAATTCATGACGAAATTTTTATTTAAGAATAAAAACAAATCAAATTTTATGAATTACAATTTAAATATTTATTACATTCAATAGATTTATCGAAATAGTTTAGTGCTTAGTTTTTTTTGTGGAAAGAGTTTGAGTTAGGATTTCGAAACATCATTATATATTCTATCATATAACAACAAAATTTCTAGTTCTGCTACGTACTTAAAAAAAATTGTCTTTACTTTATCGGAAAGCTTCTTTTTTTTTAATAGATTTTTACTATCCGCTTCCTTAATCTATATATTAAATCTGAAAATTATACTCTTTTAATCAAAGAAGCCTATCTGACTTATTTCTATTTCTATCTTTTTTCATCATATTAAATGTATAAAAAAATACATCAATAAAGTTTAAGAACCTAAATTTTTTTTATCCTGAAATTGTTAGTTAGCCTAATATTAAAAAATTATATTAAAAAACCTTTAACTTTTTTTTTTCGCATAATTGGGCAAACTCAACGAAAAAGTATATCTAATTCAAATTGAATTTGAAAATACAAATGAGACTATTAATTTGTTTTATTAAAAAAAAAATTTTAATAATTCTTTACTTTATACCTATGGAAAATCTAAAAGAAAAGTCTCAAATATAACATTCTTTTTTAGAAACATAATGAAAAACAATAACTCTGTTTGTTTGAAAAGGTACTAGTTAATGGTTCTGAATAAATAAACAAATAAAATAATTATTTTATATTGAATCCAGTAAGGATCTGCTAACATTATCAGTGCTTCTGTTAAAATTAGCTTTTTTTATTATTCCTATCACTATCAAAATTTAATAAACCACTTTTCTTAGAATTCTTTAACCTTTCTCTATGTAGATAAAAATTTTTAATTAAAAATAAAAAAATTTAAGTAATTTATTGAATAATAATGGCTTTATAGTTAGTTAGAATAAGTATTTTTTTCAGTAGTATCTTTATTTGACCAATTCGAATTTTTTGATTTTAATATGTGAATTATTTTTTAAAAATTGATAATAATTAAATAATTAAAAATAGAAATATAAAATTGGATTTCAGTTTTATATACTTTATATTTTTTCTTTTTCATTTATTTTCTTTATTGACTCATTTAATTTAAAATAAAAAGATATAAGAGCTGATAAATCAGAAACACGAAATAATTAATTAGTAATTAAAAAAGTTTTTGTTATGGAACATATATATCAATATTCATGGATCATACCTTTCCTTACATTCCCAGTCCCTATGTTAATAGGAGCAGGACTTCTACTTTTTCCGGTGACGACAAAAAAACTTCGTCGTATGTGGGCTTTTACAAGTGTTTTATTGTTAAGTATAGTTATGATTTTTGCAATCGATCTGTCTATTCAGCAAATAAATAGCAGTTTTATTTATCAACATATATGGTCGTGGACCATCAATAATGATTTTTCTTTAGAGTTCGGACACTTGATTGACCCACTTACTTCTATTTTGTTAATATTAATTACTACAGTTGGAATTATGGTTATTTTTTATAGTGATAATTATATGTCTCATGATCAAAGCTATTTGAGATTTTTTGCTTATATGAGTTTTTTCAATACTTCAATGTTGGGATTAGTTACTAGTTCGAATTTGATACAAATTTATATTTTTTGGGAATTAGTTGGAATGTGTTCTTATCTTTTAATAGGTTTTTGGTTCACACGACCTAGTGCATCGAATGCTTGTCAAAAAGCATTTGTAACTAATCGTGTAGGGGATTTTGGTTTATTATTAGGAATTATTGGTCTTTATTGGATAACGGGCAGCTTCGAATTTCGAGATTTGTTCAAAATAGTCACTAACTTGATTTATAATAATCAAGTTAATCTTGTATTCGTTACTTTGTGTACCTTTTTCTTATTTTCCGGTTCAATTGCTAAATCAGCACAATTTCCTCTTCATGTATGGTTGCCCGATGCCATGGAAGGCCCTACCCCTATTTCGGCTCTGATACATGCTGCTACTATGGTAGCGGCGGGAATTTTTCTTGTAGCTCGCCTTTTTCCTCTTTTCCTAGTTATACCTTACATACTGAATTTAATAGCTTTGATAGGCATAATGACAGTCTTTTTAGGAGCTACTTTAGCTATTGCTCAAAAAGATATTAAGAGAGGTTTAGCTTATTCTACAATGTCTCAATTGGGTTATATGATGTTAGCTCTAGGTATGGGGTCTTATCGAGATGCGTTATTTCATTTGATTACTCATGCCTATTCGAAAGCATTGTTGTTTTTAGGGTCTGGATCTATTATTCATTCAATGCAAGCTATTGTTGGTTATTCTCCAGATAAGAGTCAAAATATGGTTCTTATGGGTGGTTTAACAAAACATATTCCAATTACAAAAACTTCTTTTTTATTAGGAACATTTTCTCTTTGTGGTATTCCACCCTTCGCTTGTTTTTGGTCCAAAGATGAAATTCTTAATGATAGTTGGTTGTATTCACCTAGTTTCGCAATAATAGCTTGGTTCACTGCGGGATTAACTGCATTTTATATGTTTCGGATTTATTTACTTATTTTTGAAGGATATTTAAATCTTAATTTTAAAAATTACAATGGGAAAAAAAACAGTTCATTTTATTCAATATCTTTATGGGGTAAAGAAGTATCAAAAACGTTTAACAAAAATTTTCGTTTATTACCCTTATTAACAATGAATAATAATGACAGGACTTCTTTTTTTTGGAAGAACACATATAAAATTGATGGTAATGTAATAAATATGACATGGCCCTTTATTACTATTCCTAATTTTAACACTAAAAGTCTTTTTTTCTACCCACGGGAATCCGATAATACTATGTTATTTCCTATGCTTGTCTTCGTACTATTTTCTTTATTTATTGGAGCCGTAGGAATTCCTTTCAATCAAGAAGAAATCAAGTTGGATATATTGTCAAAACTTTTAACTCCGTCTTTTAACCTTTTGCATGAAAATGAACAAAATTCTTTGTATTTGTATGAATTTTTAACAAATGCAACTTTTTCAGTCAGTATAGCTTTTTTAGGAATATTTATAGCGTCATCCTTCTATAAGCCTGTTTATTTATCGGTACAAAATTTTAATTTCGTTAATTCATCCGCTAAAA